CATACTATGGCAGGAATGTGGTACAAGGAATTCCCGGTATCTCGTAGAAAAAGAGTATAAATGAAAGGCTTTTTAGAATTTCATTTTTTATCATAGTTATAGATAATCATAATTACTAAAAATAATTTGGTTCTTTTTACAAACTTGATGTCGATTAATCCGCGAGTCTAGAAATTCATTTCGGACAATTGAACCTTCTCGAACTGTTTCTTTTTAAGAACCAAAAATACTTGTGCCAAAATAACAGATGCGAAGAAGAACAAAAGGCCTTGTACACGTAATGGATCTTGAAGTACTATTTCTGCATCTCCCTGACCAAATCCGCCCACATTAGGATTACTTGTCAATGGTTGATCCAATTTGATAGATTCACCTTCTGAAACAAGAATTTCTGGCCCCGGAGGGATAATATCAACCACTTGACGTCCATCCTCCGCTATGGTTATTTCGTATCCCCCCTTTTCTTTTCGTAGGATTTTGCTTACTATACCTGATGCTGTAGCATTATAAACTGTATTGTTACTCTTGCTCCCGTCAGGATAAATTTGGCCCCTTCCTCTGTTTCCGCCTACGTATATAGGATATTTTAAGAAGTGAATGTCTTTCTTAGTAGCGGGGTCGGGGGAAAGAATAGGAAAGGTGATTTCACTATATTTCTGACCAGGAACAGGGCCTATGACAAGAATATTTTTTTGGTTGGGGCGATAGCTCTGAAAAGACAGATTGCCCATCTTTTCTTTTATCTCGGGGGAAATACGATCGGGGGGCGCTAATTCAAAACCCTCTGGTAAAATAAGAACCGCCCCCACATTCAAACCCCCTTTTTTACCACTAGCAAGAACTTGTTTCACTTGCATATCATAAGGAATTCGAACAACTGCTTCAAATACAGTATCGGGAAGTACCGTTTGCGGTACCTCAATATCCACTGGTTTATTAGCTAAATGGCAATTGGCGCATACAATACGTCCAGTCGCTTCTCGTGGATTTTCATAACCCTGCTGTGCAAAAATGGGATATGCATTTGAAATGGATGTACGAGTTATTATATATATCATTAGCGATATGGAAATAGATCGAGTAATCTGTTCCTTTATCCAAGAAAAAGTATTTCTAGTTTGCATGGTCCAACCATTGATCCCGAAAATTTCTACAATAAATTGGGGTAGGTTACTAATGGAGTTTCCTATCCACGATTCTGTTATTTACTGGAATAAATTGACTGGATTAATATATAGGAATATAGGATGAATCCCCGGGATGGGTAGAAATCTAAAGCGATTTTCAATGCTTTGCTTATGTACAACTGCAAAGTAAGAAACATTCTAATTGGATTAGGTAGATAATTTTTCAGTCATTCATTGAATGATAAATCACTACAAGTGACGGAGATACGCGATTTAAATAACGGAAAATCCAATATTTTAAAATTGTATCTAGAATGACTGGAAAAGTGGAAACAAGGCCAGATATAATTTGCTCATTATGAACAAATCCAAAATCCTTGTAGACAAAGCCAATCAGCAGTTCCCAACCATGGGGCGAATGAAATCCGATACATAAATCAGTTAATAAAAGAAGAGAAAAAGCTTTTATTGTGTCACTTAAGTTATATAGGAATTCCTGAACCCAAGAGTTAAGAATAACAAGTTCTTTATTACCCAAAATAGAATAAACGCTTAGAATAATGAAACAGATTATATTTGTCGAGAAGTGCAAAATTGTATGAATACGACCCTCGTTGTGTATCTTGATTAATTGGATTGTTTCTTTGTGAATTCCTATACGAAGGTTTTGTAGATGTGTCTCCGAGTATTCCTTGATCATTTCCTCTAAGAAGAGGAGTTCCTCCAATTCTCTGAATTTTTCTAGAATACTCTTTTCTTCAATATCATTCAAAAAAATTTCGGATTGCCTAGTATTCCACCAATAAGTAACCCAAGATTCCATACTTTTTTGAAATGAGAGAGAAATCCACCAGGGCAAAAATACTATAGATGCAAGATATAAAAGAGGAGTGAATGCTTTCTTTTTTTCCATTTTTTCGTCTGTGAATTGTTAATGAACCCATCTAATTCGTCGACTCTATGTAATTGTGAAAATTGAGTGGCAAAAAACGACAGAAATTTGCTAGTTATTTTTTATTCTTATTATAAGAGATCCAATTTTTTGGTCATTAAGGAGCACAAAAAATATAAAAAGAAGCTTCAAAAAATTACAAGATATGATCTATCTGAAGTCTCAATTACAACAATTAAAAAGGGAGGGAATTTCCTTATTTCAAAATGGTTGATTATGAGATATTGGATTTGTTTCTTTTTGAATTGGGTTGTGTATATTTCGATACATATAAAAGATCCCCAAAAGAGTTTTTTTATACTTATTCCATATATGTCTGCTTTGACTCGAATGAATGTTTTGAAGAAACCTCAATTAAGTTATAAGTTATGGTATAGAAAAAGAGGATTCTTGCGTTTTTTGCTCTCCTGCTGAGAAAGCATTCATTTCTCGGCTTCATTTATTAAAAAACTTCAATTGGTACACGCAAGAAATAGGCCAATTCAGCAGCTTTTTGTTCCATTTCCCGTGGAGTAAAATTCTCATCAGTACGAGTCAATGGAATGGCTCCCTGGCCTCTGATATCCATATAAAGGACACGACGAGCAAAAATACCCTCTTTAACTTCTATTCTGACGGACTGAATATCTTTTATAAGAAATCGGAGGAAGACCCGACGATTTTTTCCAGGAAATCCCCAACGAAAGATACACACTATTCCATCTTTTCTATCAAATCGATCATAACCACTACCTACATTCCACGAAATTGTGCACCACAAATAGGAGCTAATAAAAAGACCCGCGATCCCATAGAAAGACATCACAATTCCTTGTGGAAAAAAAACTATTTCCTGAGACGGAAATAAAGATATCAAATTTCTACCAAGATAACTCGAGGTTCCAACCAACAAGAATCCTAATGAACCTAAAAAAAGGATAACAGCCCAGCAGAAATTACTTGTTTTTCGAGCCCCCGTTATAGGTTCTATCCATATATGTTCTGATCGACAACTCATACTTGATCCAGTTGCTTTTTTTGGAATTGAGAGAATACCCCAAATGAATTTGACTTTAGTCCGTTTGTTTCCGAAGTAACTCGCATCAACTAGCACTAGGTTGATGTGAACCTTTAGGAGTAATTCATTAAATTGGTTAGATCTAAACTAATAACATACCCTTCGTATGATCTCACTAAAGATAGCCACATGTATATAGATAGACCAACTTTACAGTTCAGCCATCCGCCGAGTTGGGTCTATTTGAAAATAGCTAGAATATAGCATTTTTGGTAGATTTTCGGCGGAAGCCGCTTATACCAAATATACCAATATACCAAATATACAAAATTTTGCTAAATGGATATCCGTGTTATGATACAAGCGTTAGTTTTGAAAAAACAAAATAGATGAGATTTTGTGCCCTCGCCTCTAAACAATTTTGTTTTTTTGAATATGAAGAAATAAAGAAGCTATTGCGATTGCCGGAAATACTAGGCCTACTAAAGGGACCAAAACAGAGGGAAAGGTAAGATTTGTCATAGAATGGGTACCTCGATTTACTATTTGTACCTGTTATTATTATTTAGATTTTATATTTTATAATATAAAGATATCTTATTATATATAAAGTATAAAGATATCTTATTATAATTTGATATTGATAATTCTAAATAAATAAAAATATCTTATTATTTTATAAAATAAAATTTTATAATATAAAGAAGATATAAAGATATCTTATTAGAATTTGAAAATTCTAAATTGGAATTATTATGAAATTGGAATTATTATTACTTATTATCTAATCTATCTAATCTAATATTAATAAATATAGATATAAGTATCTAGCTAAGTGAGTTATAGAATGTAGTTTTTCATCTTTCTATATGAAAGATTTGAAAGGATATGGATGAGATATTTTTTTCTTCATTTTTTTGCTCTTGTCTTCGAATTTCATTTACTAAGCAAAAACTCTCTTAAAAATGAATTAGATTCTATTTATTTAGATTCTATTTATATTGAATATTGAAGGGTTTGTTAGAATCCCATCCAGCAGGGATTCTTAGTCAAAATAGGATTATCGTAATAGAAAGATAAAAAATTCTATATTTTCTATATTTTAATTATATATGACGAGAAGAAGATATTTTTTTATTTGCCTAATTCACGAAAATAAGAATTTCCTCTTTTATCTTGTTGATAGAGACCTTGATCAATAATCAATAATCAATAATCAGGAATATAGAAAAAGGGGCGGATTTTCTATTTTCTGTGACTTTTGCTTCTTTGATACAATTAGATCTTATGTCAACAAAGAAAACCCCATTCGTCTAATTTTGACTTGGATTCCGATATACTAATTACTTGTTTGCTCAAAATAATTGAACTTAATGTTCTAATTTTGATTCAAAGGAAAGAAAGTGTGGAGTTCAAATAACTCACTCAGAACGCTTTTTAAAGGATTACGTGGTACGATTAGATCGAATAAGCCCTTCTGGAATAAATACTCAGCCGCTTGTGAACCTTCGGGTACTGTTTTATTCAATGTTTGTTCAATTACTCTTTTACCCGCAAAGGCAATGTAGGCATTGGGTTCGGCAATAATAATATCCCCCAACATACCAAAACTAGCTGTCACCCCACCAGTAGTAGGAGATGTAAGGATTGGTACATAGAATAACTTTTTATTTGATTGATAATCATATAAAGCAGAAGATATTTTAGCCATTTGCATCAAGCTCAAACTTCCTTCTTGCATGCGTGCTCCTCCGGAAGCACACACTATAATAAGAGGTAGAAATTCTTTAGTAGCGTATTCAATCAAACGGGTAATTTTCTCACCGACTACGGATCCCATACTACCCCCCATAAACTGAAAATCCATAACCCCAATTGCTACGGTAATACCGTTTAATTGCCCTATGCCTGTTTGAACAGCCTC